GAGATTGATGGTAATTCGGATTAATATTTAGGGAGAGATATTACCTCTTTTTTTCTCCTTGCAAACAACTTGAAATGATTGAAGTTTTTCTATTTGGAATCGTCTTAGGTCTAATTCCTATTACTTTGGCTGGATTATTTGTAACGGCCTATTTACAATACAGGCGCGGCGATCAGTTGGACCTTTGATTAATTAATAAATAGCACGTTTTTTGATTGACCTCCTTTTACTATCCGGGAGGTCTTCAATTGCTGTTCAAGTTAGTGACGCTAGTTCAATCTAAGAAGAACGGACTCGCGCTCTGTAGGATTTGAACCTACGACATCGGGTTTTGGAGACCCACGTTCTACCGAACTGAACTAAGAGCGCTTTCTTATCAAAACAGCTAAGACTGGAAAGAAAAGGCTTGGATTCTTTTTGTAAGTTCAATACATCATGGATAGACTATAAGATCATAAGAATGAAAGATTCTATCTGTCCAATTGGCCTCGATTTCACCGAATCCCCCGTTACTGCTCTCTCGAGTAGTGATAGGTAGGGATGACAGGATTTGAACCTGTGACATTTTGTACCCAAAACAAACGCGCTACCAAGCTGCGCTACATCCCTCCCATTAGTCTACAGTGTCATTGTAGAGAATTCCCGTCTTGTTTTCCACATCGTTTTTTCGTCTATCGATTCTATATATAGAGAATTTCTCTGTCCATTTCGTTCTTTTGGTTTCATTTAACATATAATATGCATTAAGATTCATAAAAAATTTTTATCCATTTGAAAAATGGAACGGAATCTGTCGGAAAAGTCAATGATGGGGGGAATGCTCGAGCCGAAAAGGACGTTTTTATCTTCTCTTTTACGAAAAATATGGAAAGAGTTAGGGGATCATTGTACATGTCAATTTAAATTCGCAATTCCGTGGAGTACAATTAAAAGTGGTCCTTAACTACCTATGCATCTGATCATATATGTATTAGCATTATGTATTACAATAAAATGAAGGGGGTTTTCAATGCGAGATCTAAAAACATATCTTTCCGTGGCACCGGTACTAAGTGCGCTATGGTTCGCGTCTTTAGCAGGTCTATTGATAGAGATTAATCGTTTTTTCCCGGATGCATTGACATTCTCCTTTTTTTAATTCTAGTTAGTGACGTGGAAAGGAATAAAGAAGATTAGAACTACAATGAAATATCTGTCACTAATCAAGTCTCCGCCTCTATTTTTCTTTTCTCTTTTCTCTATATTTTTCTGATTTTTAGAATAAGGGAGGAAAGAGAAAGAAGAAAAGTGGATTCAACGGCTGTGGGATTCGAATTGGAATTCGACTAATCGAATAATCGAAGAATAGAGGAATGGAAGTAGACTCGAAAATGTGGGTCTAGCGAAGAGTATTATACAAGATACTTAAACGAAATTGTGTACTGTGATTTGAAATATCGTTTCGCAATCTTTGGATCTTATTTGAAGATCTTGATTGTAGCAAAATTTTTCATAATGTGCGTTCAAGTTAGCAACTTCTACTTTTTTCTTTCGTCTTCATTTCGAATCGAAAGGAAAAGCGTTGAGTAAATTAAAAATCCAAAGGAGGTTTATGGCCAAGGGTAAGGATATCCGAATAAGAGTTATTTTAGAATGTACTATTTGTGTTCGAAAGGGTCTTAATAAGGCATCAAAAGGCATTTCCAGATATATGACTCAAAAGAATCGGCACAATACGCCTAATCGATTGGAATTGAGAAAATTCTGTCCATATTGTTACAAACATACGATTCACGGGGAGATAACGAAATAGCTCGAACCGAACACTTGCACCCCCCCAGAGGGGGAAAATGCCATGCGAATTCTCGCTATGAGCGTTTGAATAGAAAGAAAATCCTATTGTTTTTATGTATTCTAATTCATTTTCTAGATCCAACTGAAATAGTATTTTCGGTTTAAAGAAATAAATGAAACAAACCATGGATAAATACAAGCGAACTTTTTTTAAATCCAGGCGAACTTTTCCTAGATACAAGCGACCTGGATTTACATCCAAGCAATATTTTCGTAGGCGTGTGTCCCCGATTCAATCGGGGGATCGAATTGATTATAGAAACATTAGTTTAATTGGTCGATTTATTAGTGAGCAAGGAAAAATATTATCTCGACGAGTAAATAAATTGACCTTCAAACAACAACGATTAATGACTCTTGCTATAAAACAAGCTCGTATTTTATCTTCGTTACCGTTTATTACTAATGAGAAACCAGGGGAAAGAAACAAGTCGACCGCGAGAGTCCGAAAGAAATATAAGTCAGACCGAAAGAAATATAAGAAAAAGAGAGACAGAAATAGAAGTCGACCGTGAGAGACAAAAAAAATAGGCTTACTCTTTCCTAACTGGAATGCACATTCACACCCGAACTAAAACGTCGATTGATGCTTTGTGCAAAAATTCGACAATCCGGACCGGCTTTGCTTCTCGTTTCGTAAGACAAAAAGAAATCAAAAATTGGATTCAAAAGTTAAACTCCAAATTGTTGATTGAAAGTGTTGAGTCCTCTTTCTTGATTCATTTTGACTCGATTTTCCCGGAGGTCATTCTCCGGGGAACTCCGTTTAAATTACTCCGGCAGATTCCTTCCAATTTACTTTTTTTATGATTTCATTGGAAAGTAGATAAAGACAGTTTTTATTTGCTATAACTATTTGCGCAAGTATTTTACGATTAAGAAGCAACTGTCTCTTGTATAGATCATGGATTAATTTACTATAGTTATAGTATACCCAACCTTCACGAATTACTGAATTGATTCGAGTGATCCACAAACGACGACAATTTCTTTTTTGCTCATTCCTATCCCGATGAGACGAAGCCAAAGCTCTTATGTCTTGTTGAGTCTTTAAAGGACCTCCCCGAAAACTTGCTATAAATGAACTTGCCTTTCTTCTACGTCTCCGAGCTATATATCCCCGTCTAGTTCTGGTCATTGAATATGCATAAATCAAACTTTGTCGAATAACTAATTGATTTCCGTTCTTGCAGTTATTCTTTTTCCCCCTTCCTAGTCGATTAATAACCCAATAAGTTTTTCCAATGTATAAACTCAAAATTCCAATGGCTTTGGCTACGATAACCTTCCCGACCACGATTTTTTATTTTGCAAGACCTTTCTTTGACCTCACAATTTGAAATTGGATTCTACTCGGTATGAAAAAGATAATAAAAAATAGAACTTCTAAAGCAATCGTGGATTCCATCGTTTCTATGGTTCCTTCTTAAACGGTGAGGTCTTCTCTATACACCGGAGCCTTTAACGTCATTTAATGAATGCTATTGGGAACTTGTATAGTTCCCATTCTTTAGCTCTACCCATGAATTATCCAGTAACTAGGTCTTCACAACGAGATCTACCTATACAGTAACGGTATTTAATTATGAGGGTTGGCTGGATAGCTGACCCTGTTAGTCCGTTCTTGCAAGAGGGTGGCCGATTGAAATTGAAACCACGAGTTCCTCCGCTTAATGGATAAGCATTTGCTACCAATGGAGAATTCTTAAATTGAGGTGATTGAATTTACACCAAGGGAAACCATAAATTTCCTACACAATGAAAGGCATATGATCCCTTTTCGTTTTTTCGATAGTAAATAGAGTTCATTTTTTCATTCCAGCCTATTCACCGGTACTGACCTTTGAGACTGGAAACTTGTTCGCTTTCCTTTGTTCTAGCTCATGATCGGAACGAGTCGCACATACAACCTAGTACACGTTCCTCGACGTTGAGGGCATCTCTTAAGAGCGGGTGATTTTGTGACATGTCTGATTGGCTGTCTTGTCTTTCTAATAAGTTGTTTAATCGTTGGCATGTTGAATCATAGATATAGATAGAATTGGATGGTTTAGATCCATCCTAACCGGATTACCCGGATTATTCCGGGTCCACTCGGTCGGTAGGGATACTACGTCCTTCAAGCCTTGGAAGCCCTTTTAGCCCTATAGAATCAACAATTCCATAAGCTTTGGCTTCTTCGGCTGACAGAAAAGCATCTCTTTCCAGGTCTTCGTAGACCATCCAGAAAGGTTTGTGCGATCTTTGTACAAAAAACTTTGCGATCTCTTCACGTATTTTTAGCACCACAGCTGCATCCAGGATTACCTCGTTCATGTAGCCTTTTATAAAAGTACTTTTCGGTTGGTGGATCATTACCCTGATGATATAATAAAATAAAAGGTTTTTCTATTGCACATGATGAAGGGAAGATAAAAGAAAGAGAAAAGACTAGCACGAAAAAAGATAGAATTGAACAACCGTACAGGCATCTTTCTATGCATTGCATACGGCTCTCGAATAAAATTGATCCTTACGCCCCCCAACGAAAGAGAAAACTCGGATTGATTAGACCCCGATCGGAAAATGATCAAATTACCACCCTTTCTTGCGTGGGAGTTAAAAACTACTATGATGGTTCCGTTGCTTTTTATATTTCTTTTTTGTCTATGATTAAGCAATCCCAAAGTTGCTTTTTATTTGATTAAATAACCTAAGGAAAAAAGAATCTTTTTTTCACTCGTTCAGAACATAAATATTAGTAAGAGATCTTGTGAAAAAAAGTTTGTGACGCTGAACTGCACTGCCGATAGATAAGAACCCATCGGAAATACCTTTTCTCTCATACTACTCTCTCGATAAAAAATCTAATGCTTTGAAAAAACCTTTTGTATATCGAATTCAAAGTGCCATGCTATTATTACTTTTTTATTAATATTTCATATGGCGAAGGCATAGTCGTCTTTTTTCTTTCAAATAAAACCTCATTGGCGCCAAGCGTGAGGGAATGCTGTACGTTTAGTCTGTGAACCGCCGGCCAGGATAAAAGCTGCCATTGAAGCGGCTATTCCCACACAGATTGTATGCACATCTGGGAGCACAAAATTTATCGTATTAGTAACAGCTAGCCCATGCATTACTCCTCCGCCCGTAGAGTTTATAAATAAAAATTGCTCTCGGTCCGAATCGTCGATATTCAGAAATATCATAAGACCGACAATGTGATTTGCCGTCTCGGGACTAAGGTTTTTGAATAAAAAAAGTGCTCTTTCTCGATAAAGTCGGTCGATTAGGTGAAAATTGGATTCCGGAGGAACCGTACAGGCGCCATTTGGCGCATACGGTTCAAAAAAATTTGCAAAAAAATCAATGTGTATATTCCAATCCCCTTTCGGATTTCAGAGCATGCTCTGTACTGACTCCTAATTTTTCTTCGATTTTTCAATAAAGCTGAGTTTCGATTCCTTTCCTTAGAAAAAAGAATTCATTACACGGATCGAATTCACTTTTCATTGATGGATTCTTTCCTCGCGATCCAATTCAAATCACGATGTCATTTTCTTGTTCCAAACTGGGCCTCTTTTATCTTACTCTTTTTAGGTTTATACTCTACTCCGGGTAAAGATCTGCCCGCCGTCGATTTGCACATATAGGACAAATACTCTCCTTACCACTTCTTTTTTCTCACTCGGCAAATATTTGCGGTCTTTATACCTATTCCTTAATTGATTAAGAGAACAGTTTAAAATCACTTCTATTTCCAAAGAAGATTTCTTTAGAAAGAGGAATCCCTTTCTAAGGCGTAATGGTAGATATATTACCAATTGGTTTTTTTAAACGAAGTCTGGATATTTCAATTTCTTAGTCCAACCGAGCCACCCATAAATTATTGAAATTAATAATAGTACTTTGACTCCCCTTAAAAAAAGGATCGAATTGCACTTCACGCTCCAAATTTTTGATGATCTAATTCATCTTTTTTCGGCGAAATAGAGGATCTCTTGATCGGGGAGAGAAGGGGGAAAGCCCATATGACCCAATAGATCTGCCAAGTCGCACTATAAGTCAACCCAAGTTGCTTCCTCGTCTTCGTCGTCGTCAGGAATATCATAAGGTATTTTCGGCACACCAACAGGCATTAAATGAAAGAAACAATCAAAAAATATTCTACTTTAGCTGGAAAAACGTAAGAAGGGTTTTTCGAATATTGTTCTTTATTCAAAATGCATCAAGAAAGACAGAATGAATAAGATCAATTCTTAGAACTAGGCCCCTGGAATCATGAAAAAGGATGGGCACATTCGTTTCTAGAAAAGGCATCAAGCGGCCCGTTGCGTATTGGTACTTATCGAGTATAGAATAAATCTGCTTCTCTTTTTTCCTACGAACGAAATTGTTCCATTCTTCCTAATAGAATCAAACAAATTATGAACCCTTGCTCTGAACGAATCGCCCTCTCCTCGAGGGACGTAACATCGGCAGAGTAGAGTCGTGTCCAATGCAATAAAGTTGCGTAGTGTCTTTTTTCTTTGAGAAAGGGGTATTTTTATGGGTTTGCCTTGGTATCGTGTTCATACGATCGTATTGAATGATCCCGGCCGGTTGCTTGCTGTTCATATAATGCATACAGCTCTGGTTGCTGGTTGGGCCGGTTCAATGGCTCTGTATGAATTAGCAGTTTTTGATCCTTCTGACCCCGTTCTGGATCCAATGTGGAGACAGGGTATGTTTGTCATACCCTTCATGACACGGTTAGGAATAACCAATTCATGGGGTGGCTGGGGTATCACAGGAGGGACTCTAACATCTCCGGGTATTTGGAGTTACGAAGGTGTCGCCGGAGCGCATATTGTGTTTTCGGGCTTGTGCTTTTTAGCAGCTATCTGGCATTGGGTGTATTGGGATCTAGAAATATTTACTGATGAACGTACAGGAAAACCTTCGTTGGATTTGCCCAAGATCTTTGGAATTCATTTATTTCTCGCGGGGGTGGCTTGCTTTGGTTTTGGTGCATTTCATGTAACAGGCTTGTATGGTCCGGGAATATGGGTGTCCGATCCTTATGGACTAACTGGAAAAGTACAACCGGTAAATCCAGCGTGGGGCGTGGAAGGTTTTGATCCTTTTGTTCCGGGAGGAATAGCCTCTCATCATATTGCGGCTGGGACATTGGGCATATTAGCCGGCCTATTCCATCTTAGCGTCCGACCACCCCAACGTCTATACAAGGGATTGCGCATGGGTAATATCGAAACGGTCCTTTCCAGTAGTATTGCTGCTGTCTTTTTTGCAGCTTTTATTGTTGCCGGAACTATGTGGTATGGTTCAGCAACTACCCCAATCGAATTGTTTGGACCGACTCGTTATCAATGGGATCAGGGGTACTTTCAACAAGAGATATATCGACGAATTAGTGCTGGGTTAGCCGAAAATCAAAGTTTATCCGAAGCTTGGTCTAAAATTCCTGAAAAATTAGCCTTTTATGATTACATCGGCAATAATCCGGCAAAAGGGGGATTATTCAGGGCGGGTTCAATGGATAACGGGGATGGAATAGCGGTTGGATGGTTAGGACATCCTCTCTTTCGAGATAAAGAAGGTCGTGAACTTTTTGTACGCCGTATGCCCACGTTTTTTGAAACATTTCCGGTCGTTTTGGTAGATGGAGCCGGGATTGTTCGAGCGGATGTTCCTTTTCGAAGAGCCGAATCGAAGTATAGTGTCGAACAAGTCGGTGTAACTGTTGAGTTCTACGGTGGCGAACTCAATGGAGTCAGTTATAATGACCCTGCGACTGTGAAAAAATATGCTAGACGCGCTCAATTGGGTGAAATTTTTGAATTAGATCGTGCTACTTTGAAATCCGACGGTGTTTTTCGTAGCAGTCCAAGGGGTTGGTTTACTTTTGGACATGCTTCATTTGCTTTGCTCTTCTTCTTCGGACACCTTTGGCATGGTGCTAGAACCCTGTTCAGAGATGTTTTTGCTGGGATTGACCCAGATTTGGATGCTCAAGTAGAATTTGGAGCCTTCCAAAAACTTGGAGATCCAACTACAAGAAGACAAGTAGTCTGATCCAACCTTCTTTTGATGGCTTTCGAATCTATTTTCTTTATTATGATTTTTTAGTGAGTTTGATATTGATAGAGGATAGCAGAGAAATCTTGCCTCCCCGTTTTTTTGTCGCTTGCTCTTTCGGGAGCCGGGATATGGTCCCCAATAAAAGAAAGAAAAAACAAATAGGTATGGAAGCTATAATTCTAAATTACGATCGAATCTATGGAAGCATTGGTTTATACATTCCTCTTAGTCTCAACACTAGGCATCATTTTTTTTGCTATCTTTTTTAGAGAACCGCCTAAAGTTCCAACTAAAAAATGAATTTTCATTCTCTCGATTTCAATTGAAGTAATGAGCCTCCCAATAGAGGCTCATTACTTCAACTAGTCCCCATGTTCCTCGAACGGATCTCTTAGTTGTTGAGAAGGTTGCCCAAAAGCGGTATATAAGGCGTACCCAGTAAAACTTACAAGTAAACCAGATAAAAAGATGGCGACTAGGGTTGCTGTTTCCATTATTAGAAAATTTCAAGAACACAACGGATCTATGATAAGATCGTTTATGTACAACGGAAGAGTATACAAAGTCAACAGATCTCAATGACTACACTAGGATTTATGGTGACACAAACTGTTGAGAACGATTCTCGATCCGGTCCAAAACGAACGAATGTGGGCAGTTTATTAAAACCATTGAATTCGGAATATGGTAAAGTCGCTCCGGGGTGGGGAACGACCCCCTTGATGGGTGTCGCAATGGCCTTATTTGCGGTATTTCTATCTATTATTTTGGAGATTTATAATTCTTCCGTTTTATTGGATGGAATTTCAATGAATTAGCTTGATAAGAACTCCAATCTAGCTTTTCAATACCACATGAATTCTTTCGAGCTCGGATTTTAGCCTCTTTTGGTAGTTCGATCGTGGAATTTTGTTCTGTCTTTCTGGAATATGAGTGTGTGACTTGTTAGAATGGATCCTATTGATCGGACAGAGAAGGGGTCTGTCATCTTCAGAGAGACGGTTCTACTTCGTCGGATATTTAGTCGAGTATCTGAAACACGGAATAGAGGAAATCGATTCCGAACTATTTTAACTATGATTCATACTTAATATTCAGACCTCGCGGCCGGACCCCCAAAAGTTTTTTCAAAGAATTCGAATTGAGAAATCGAAAGTTCTTCTTTTAAACACCCATTTCTGCTTATTTTGACTCAAAGCCAAAGGTTTCTTTAGATTTTCTTCATTTTATCTATTCGTGAAATAAGTGATGATCCAATCATTCTTACTCAGGGAATCTTTAGGCTTAGCTTCGTCTTTTTATTAAATCATCGTGGTTCTAGTATGCATCTGCGGTTGTAATCGATTCATAGGGTCTTAACAAGAGAATTCCTATTAATAATTAATAATAAAGAAAACAAATCAGAAAAAAACCCACAGTCTAACAAAAATAGGGAAGAGAGCATTCAAGAGGCCCGTAAAGATGAAGATAAAGACAACGGAGCCGACTTGAGAATTTGGTATTATCACCACAAAGACGAGCGATTTTTCTTCCTTCGGATCTTCAGAGAAGATTGAATCGGAAATGAAAAAGTTTCAAACTTTCTACCATTTCCCCTCCAACCGCTTTTTGGGTATTTTTGCTTGAGCTGTACGAGATAAAAGTCTCCTATACGGTTCTTTGAGGGGGAATCGCACCTATCTCAATAAAGTCTATGATTGGTTTGAAGAACGTCTCGAGATTCAGGCGATTGCGGATGATATAACTAGTAAATATGTTCCTCCTCATGTCAACATATTTTATTGTCTAGGCGGAATTACACTGACTTGTTTTTTAGTACAAGTGGCGACAGGATTTGCTATGACTTTTTACTATCGTCCGACCGTTACGGACGCTTTTGCTTCGGTTCAATACATAATGACGGAAGCTAATTTTGGTTGGTTAATCCGATCCGTTCATCGATGGTCGGCAAGTATGATGGTCCTAATGATGATTCTGCATGTATTTCGTGTGTATCTCACCGGTGGATTTAAAAAACCCCGCGAATTAACTTGGGTTACCGGTGTGGTTTTGGCTGTATTGACCGCATCTTTTGGCGTAACTGGTTATTCCTTACCTCGGGACCAAA